CTCTGGTCCTTCACTAATCGGGGCCAAAACTCCGGAAATTAGAAATGCCAAAATAGGAATAACACTTGATATTATTAGAAATGCCCAGAAAATATCATATTCGTAAAGCAGAAACATAGAAGCACTCCTATTAATGTGGAATATACCGAATTAGTTGATTCAAATTGGAATTCTCAATTCATCCATAACTGCATTAGTCGAAACAACAATTTTGATCAAACCACATAGTTTCGTTTGTTTACTTGTTGTGGGTCATGTATCGTCTCAAGATTCATCCAACGGAATCCCACTTACACTTACTTCGATTCTATTTAGATATGGTGTAGACATATAATGCTATTATACAAATCAAACTCTCTCCTACCTTGCCTCGGGTTTTCTATCAAACAAAAAAAGGAATTAAGGAATTTTTTTTAAAGAATATTTTAAATAATATGAATTGAAATTGAAATAATATTCAAACAATATTATTCAAATAAGATTAAATGAAATATTAAACATAAATAATTTCAATATTCTATTAATATAATAGAGCCAAAGAGGAGGTCTGGCCCATTTTTTCTCTCTCTCTCTTTTTTTTTTTTTTCTTAGTGATTTAGAATATAGTCAGTAGTCAGATGTAATAGAATTTCTAGGAATTTCCATCTTGGGATTTATGGTATATTCTACGTGGCTGTGTTGGTGTATTCTTTTCATTAAGATCCGGATAGAGGATTATTGTTTCTATTGATTTGATACGGATACGAAAACGGAATGCATCGACCGATTCGATTCTCTCTCCCTGTCCCAGATTTATACTTAATTGATTTGATTCAATCCATTGAATTGTGAGGAACCCTTACATATAAAAACTCATGGGTTCCTATACCCAAATTAGGAAACTTTGGACCTGTACTACCCCGGCCCCGGCTTTACCCCCGAGTTAGAAGTCTTGAAAGAATCATTTCAGACCCGTTTCTAGGACTAAAGATCGTGATTTGGAATGACTCGAAATACTTATTTATTTAATGTAATAATAACACCTAGCAGGACCAACCAACGAGTTAGGTTTCGTGACAACAAAAAACGTTTCTTTTGAAGCAAACCTAAAAAATGGGGCATAGTTTAATGGTAGAGTCGGCTGAATCGTAAATGATTTACAGAAGATACTTCGAATGGAATCATGCGTTGTCGAACGATTCGATAGACAAAATCTCCCCATCCCAAAACCAACTCATAGAACATAGAAATAGAAGAGGGTGCGTTGATACATTTAGGACCAATTCATTGTCTCTAAAACAATGAATTGGGGTTGTTGTTCTGCCAAAAGGCGATACGTCGGGGGATTCCTAACTCATCCAAGTTCAAATGGGCCCTAATCTTTTTAGATAAAGTCTGCATTGGTAGAAATGGAATGATGAACAAATTGGATTGGGTAGATTGGAATAAAAAAAAATAAGTTATAAGTTTAAGTATTGTACAGAAAAATGACTACTTGCTTTGCTAAGCCGGTTATACGAAGAAAAGCCTATTGTACAATGAAACTTACCAAAGAGCTTCGTTTTTGAAACTCTGGCTTTTCTACAAATACAAGAACAAGAATAGGTTCTAGATAATGTGACTTACTATTAGATTGAATTTGGATTTGATTTGGTTGGGTCAGGTTGGAGTTTTTCTTGAGCCAGGCTCATGTTATGATTTTGACTTCATAAATTGACTTGGGTATACCAAAGCAAAGGTGTATCACTAAATCTTGGATCATGGACAAATAAAAGAGGAAAAAGGCCGTATGTCATTCACAGACGAAGATTAATGAAGAAGAATGGGTTTGTTTATCCGAGATTTGAAAATACCGATCCGATTGGATCCATTGGAATAAATTATTGTTTTCAAGCCCCGAGGGATCTCCGTGATCCTGTGGGAATGATTCCATTTCTATGGAACAATCAACCGGCCGGTCACACGCACTAATTAGGAAATGAATACAAAAATGTATAGGGCTATACGGACTCGAACCGTAGACCTTCTCGGTAAAACAGATCAAACTTATTATTATCGAAATGATTCGAACTGTTTCAAAGACCCAACATGCGTTTTTTTTTTGCATTGGGCTCTTTCATTAACTGATAAAAAGATCGGCTAGTCCACCATATTTTTTCTTGACAGGAAGATAACGAGATGGCTCCATGCGCTCGGATTCATTATTTGAATTCTGATCCGGGAACAATACCAAAGTGTTTCAAAGAAGGGTTACCCTGACGTAGGTCTGCCTCCGGCCTAGATCAACCTAAGTTAAATGGAGTCTCTATCAATCCGCCCCAAGAGTCAAATATGATACTTCATACACCTTAAAGTTCATAGGACGAAAAGAGGTTATTTTGAGGTCCTTATCCTCATTATGCCTAGCATTGAAGGGACTGGGTATTCACCTTATCAATGATCAAACCAATGATGGGTTCTATTTGGTACCTGAATTGGCACCTGAATCGGACCGAACAAAATATTTGTCAGGCTATTGTTC